AATAGAGTGCCTGAATTAAAGGGTTATCTTGATAGGATAAATCATGTAGACACTACCTCTATTATATTTGGTAGATTTAAACTACCTCCGGAAGTATCAAAAACTTCTATACATCATATACTAAAATATAAAAAGATAAGCTAAATAAGCTATTAGGTTCATACCCTAATTATGAAAGCCCCACCCTTTCTCTTTTTAATTTTAAAATTATACAAAATTATATTTTTTAACTCAATAATTCTAGGAACTCTCATTGCAATTTCATCCTATTCCTGACTCGGAATATGAATAGGCTTAGAAATTAATTTACTTTCAATCATCCCTTTAATAAGGTCTTCAAAAAATATATTTGCCTCAGAAGCCTCGTTAAAGTATTTTATTACTCAGTCTATGGCATCCTTAATTCTTCTGCTGTCTATCATTTTAATACTGGTTTCGACTGAATTCATTACCCCCATAATGAATCCAGCTCTAGAAACCCTATTAAATTCGGCTTTATTAACAAAGCTAGGGGCAGCTCCCTTTCACTACTGGTTTCCTGAAATTATAGAAGGTTTAAACTGATTCAATTGCTCAATTTTACTAACATGACAAAAAATTGCACCTATGGCTCTTATTATAAACAACTGGTTGCAAGCTAATTTCATAACATTTGTCATTTTAGCTTCACTTACAGTAAGAATTTTTATAAGCTTTAATCAAATTAGATTACGTAAAATTATAGCTTTTTCCTCAATTAATCATATTGCGTGAATAATTGCAGCTTTAATAGCTTCGGCTTCAGCCTGATTTATCTATCTTTTAATCTACATTGTAATTACACTAAACATTACCATAATTTTTAATTATGGTAAACTTCTATTTGTTAACCAGTTACCCTCATTCTTGAAACAAAACAAAATCACTAAATTATCACTTATAATCAATTTTCTTTCATTAGGAGGATTACCCCCCTTCTTAGGGTTTATACCCAAGTGAATTGCTATCAATTGGATAATTATGAGAAAGCAATCAATTCTAGCATTTATTCTAATTATCTTTACGCTTGTTATACTTTACATTTATGTGCGAATTCTTATATCTTCACTTGTTATGCAACATAGTGAAACCAAATTTACAATTCAAAATCTCAGGATTTACCCTGCCTTCATATTGAACTTTATTTCCCTCTCAAGACTTTTAAGCTGTACATTCCTATTTAACTTAATCTAAGGATTTAAGTTAAGGGAAAAACTAACAACCTTCAAAGTTGTAAATAGAGAAAGGCTCTAAGCCTTGAAAGCTTAAAAGATTACTTACCTTTAAATTTGCAATTTAAAATCATTGAATTTGACTATTAAGCCTTTAGTAGAAGAATCTCGAACGATTCGTAGATAAATTTACAGTTTATTGCCTATACAACTCAGCCATTCTACTGAATAAATGGCTATTTTCAACAAACCATAAGGATATTGGTACCCTGTACCTAATCTTTGGTGCATGAGCAGGAATAGTAGGAACATCGCTTAGTCTACTTATTCGTTCTGAACTTGGAAACCCAGGAACTCTTATTGGAGATGATCAAATTTATAACGTTATTGTTACAGCCCACGCTTTCATTATAATTTTCTTTATAGTGATGCCAATTGTAATTGGTGGGTTTGGGAACTGGCTTGTACCCTTAATACTAGGGGCCCCCGACATAGCTTTTCCCCGTATAAATAACATAAGATTTTGATTACTCCCCCCGTCCCTTACTCTTTTACTCATAAGAAGAATCGTTGAAAATGGTGCAGGAACTGGATGAACTGTATACCCCCCACTTTCATCTAATATTGCCCATGGTGGATCTTCTGTAGACTTAGCTATTTTTAGTTTACATTTAGCAGGAATTTCTTCTATTCTAGGGGCTGTAAATTTTATTACCACTGTAATTAATATACGACCCGCAGGAATATCATTTGACCGTATACCCCTTTTTGTATGGGCAGTTGCTATTACTGCATTACTACTCCTTCTTTCTTTACCTGTTCTTGCGGGAGCAATTACTATACTTTTAACTGACCGGAATCTAAATACCTCTTTCTTTGATCCAGCCGGGGGAGGTGACCCTATTTTATACCAACATCTATTCTGATTTTTTGGACATCCAGAAGTTTACATTCTTATTCTTCCTGGATTTGGCATGATTTCTCACATTATTAGACAGGAAAGAGGTAAAAAGGAAGCTTTCGGTAGCCTTGGAATAATTTATGCTATGATAGCGATTGGCCTATTAGGTTTTGTTGTTTGGGCTCATCACATGTTCACTGTAGGGATAGATGTTGATACTCGAGCCTACTTTACTTCAGCTACAATAATTATTGCTGTTCCCACTGGAATTAAAATTTTTAGTTGACTAGCTACCCTCCATGGAACTCAAGTAAACTATTCTCCATCAATACTATGGGCTTTAGGTTTTGTCTTCCTATTTACTGTAGGAGGATTAACAGGTGTCGTTCTAGCAAATTCATCCATTGATATTATTCTTCATGACACTTACTATGTTGTAGCTCATTTTCACTACGTACTTTCAATAGGGGCTGTATTTGCCATTATAGCAGGCTTCGTACAATGATTCCCCCTCTTTACTGGACTTACTTTAAGAGAAAAGCTATGTAAAATTCAATTCTTCATTATGTTCATTGGGGTCAATTTAACCTTTTTCCCCCAGCATTTCTTAGGATTAAGAGGAATACCACGCCGTTACTCTGATTTTCCTGACGCCTACACTTTATGAAATATTGTATCATCTATTGGCTCAATTATTTCACTTGTCGGCGTATTTTTCCTGATTTTTATCATCTGGGAAACATTTTCATCTCAACGTAAGAGTCTTCTCCCCTTAAATATGGTAACTTCAATTGAATGATTACAATCTCTTCCACCTGCTGAACACAGCTATTCTGAACTTCCTCTTCTTTCTGCTAACTTCTAATATGGCAGAGAAGTGCAGTGGACTTAAGCCCCATATACAAAGGCTAACCTTTTTTTAGAAATTGCAACCTGAAAAACCCTTCTGCTACAAGATAGATCTTCCCCTTTGATGGAACAGCTTGCTTTTTTTCATGATCATGCCCTGTTAGTTCTTACAGTTATTACAATTCTAGTGGGTCAATTAATAGTAAGGCTTTTCTTCAATAAATATATTCATCGATTTCTACTTGAAGGTCAATTAATTGAAGTAATTTGAACTGTTCTACCAGCAATCACTTTAATTTTCATTGCCCTACCTTCCTTACGTCTAATTTACATTCTAGACGAAACAAACAACCCTCTATTAACCATTAAAACTATTGGTCACCAATGATATTGATCATATGAATATTCAGACTTCAAAAACATTGAATTCGACTCCTATATAATCCCGTTAAATGAAATAAGCCCATGAAATTTTCGGGTTCTTGATGTAGATAATCGTATTGTAATTCCATTTAAAACCCAAATTCGTATACTAGTTACAGCAGCTGATGTTATTCACTCTTGAACTATTCCATCTCTTGGTGTTAAAATTGATGCAACCCCAGGACGACTTAATCAAACTAGGCTGACTTCTAATCGATCTGGTCTTTTATATGGGCAATGCTCAGAAATTTGTGGGGCAAATCATAGATTTATACCCATCGTTATCGAAAGAATTTCCCCTAGATTTTTTATCCAATGAATTACTAAAATAATTAAGCTATCATTAGATGGCTGAAAGCAAGCACTGGTCTCTTAAACCTTCATATAGTAATTTAGCACTTACTTCTAATGGAAAAATTTAGTTAAATTATAACATTAGTTTGTCAAGCTAAAGTAAATATTCAGTATTAATTTTTAATCCCACAAATAGCACCATTAAATTGATTATCTCTTATAATTTACTTTATTATAATTTTCATTACACTAAATTCATTAAATTTCTTTGCATTTTCCTGCATCAAAAAATCAAAGGAAACTCCTATAAAAATTAAACTTCACACTACCTGAAAATGATTATAAACTTATTCTCCTCATTTGACCCTTCATCTAACTGAAATCTCTCTCTTAATTGAACTAGAAGATTAATTTGTTTAATTATAGCACCTTCCATATTCTGATTAATTCCCTCACGATTCAACTACCTTTGAATTATAGTAATTTCTACCCTTCATAAAGAATTTAAAACATTGCTTGGGCCAACTTCAAAGGGTGCTACCTTAATTTTCGTATCATTATTCTCATTTATTTTAATGAATAACTTTATAGGGTTATTTCCCTACATTTTTACTAGCACAAGACATATAGTATTAACATTAGGGTTAGCCCTGCCCCTATGATTAACCTTCATATTATTTGGATGAATTAATCATACTATTCATATATTCGCGCATTTAGTTCCTCAGGGAACACCACCAGTTTTGATACCATTTATAGTATGTATTGAAACTATCAGAAATGTAATTCGTCCAGGGACTCTAGCTATCCGACTATCCGCTAATATAATTGCTGGACATCTCCTAATAACACTACTAGGTAACACCGGACAAAGACTATCTGTCATTATAATTAATGCTTTAATTGTAGTTCAATTACTATTATTAGTTTTAGAATCTGCCGTATCAATTATTCAATCTTATGTTTTTGCTGTACTTTCCACTCTTTATTCTAGAGAAGTAAACTAATGCACAAAAATCACCCCTTCCATCTAGTAGACGTTAGCCCTTGGCCTATTCTTGGATCTTTTAGAGCATTGATCCTAATAACTGGAATAATTAAATGATTTCATATATATAACTCTAACCTCCTTTTTCTAGGAATAATATCTATAATTCTCATTATATATCAATGATGACGAGACATTTCACGTGAAGGTACATTTCAAGGTTTACACACTATAAATGTAACTATTGGATTACGATGAGGAATAATCCTTTTTATTACTTCTGAAGTATTTTTCTTTATTAGATTTTTCTGAGGATTCTTCCATAATAGTCTGGCTCCTGCAATTGATATCGGAATAATATGACCTCCTAAGGGAATCCAGACTTTTAATCCTATCCAAATTCCTCTTTTAAATACATTAATTCTATTAACTTCCGGATTAACCGTCACATGAGCTCATCACAGTTTAATAGAAAATAATTATAAGCAAGCCCTCCATGGACTAGCATTAACAGTAATTTTAGGTCTTTATTTTTCTATCCTTCAAGGATATGAATACTATGAATCCTCATTTTCTATTTCTGATGCAGCTTATGGCTCTTCATTCTTTATAGCAACAGGATTCCATGGAATTCATGTCATTATTGGTACAACTTTCCTCCTTGTATGTCTAATCCGACATTTAATAAATCATTTCTCTCAAATTCACCATTTCGGATTTGAAGCTGCTGCCTGATACTGACATTTTGTAGATGTAGTATGACTTTTCCTGTATATTTCAATTTACTGATGAGGTAGATAACTCTTATTATAATTTATATAGTATAATTATTATATTTGACTTCCAATCAAAAGATCTAGAATCTAGTATAAATAATTTTTAATGTAACAATTATAAGAATAATCATTATAATAATCGCTTTACTTATATTAACAATCGTTAGAATAATTTCAAAAAAAACATTTATTGATCGAGAAAAAAGATCGCCCTTTGAATGCGGATTTGATCCTAAATCTTCTGCTCGATTACCTTTTTCTCTTCACTTCTTTTTAATTGCAGTAATCTTTATCATCTTTGACGTTGAAATTACACTTCTTTTTCCACTTATTATAAGTTTAACTATAAGAAACCCTATCAATTATTTCATTGTTATACTTCTATTTATTATTATCCTTATTATGGGCTTGCTTCACGAATGAAATCAAGGTGCACTTGACTGATCCGCATAGATTTTCTACCATAAGGATAATAGTTAATTATAACATTTAACTTGCACTTAAAAAGTATTGAAACTTCAATTTATCTTAACTTAAATAAGAAGCAAATATTGCCTTTAGTTTCGACCTAAAAGTATGATTATATAATAATCCTTATTTATTATTTAATTGAAACCAAATAGAGGTATGTCACTGTTAATGACAAAATTGAATTGAAATTCCAGTTAAAGAAATATCAATAAATAAGCTTCTAACTTAAACAATAGCGTGAATACGTTAATATTTCTTACCTAAATTTATATAGTTTAATTAAAACATTACATTTTCAATGTAAAATTAAGTCATTTTTATAAATATCTAGAAACCTTAAGTTTCCCTAGCATCTTCAGTGCTATGCTCTAAAGTATAAGCTATCTAGATAAATTAAAACAAAAATTATAAAAATAATAGTTAGTATATAAAATAACTTAATGCTATTGCTTAAAATAAACTGAATTAGCTGAGAATTATAAATTAGTTGATTATAAAGATTTTGTCTACCAAAAAATTCAGTTCACCCTTGATCAAGCCTCTTAATGTATAAATTTCCCATATAAATAGGATAATAATTAACCCCAAAAGTAGATAAGATAGGTATATTCCACATTCCTCTCACATAAAAAGATAAAGTTAAATGATTAAGAGACAAATTATTAGAAATTAAAGAAAATCGGGCCGTAAAATAACCAATGAGTGAGCCTACAGTAATTATAAATAAAGTTATTAATTTTAAAGAAAAAGGTAAAACAATTAAATAAAATGCATCAAAAATCATTCAAGACAATACTCTTCCTATAATAATCACTAGAAAAATTAAGCCTCTTATTCCCTTAAGTATAATATAACTCTTTTCTGAAAGACTAATTAAAGATACAAAATTCAAGTCACCTACTAATAAATAATAAACTAAACGAAACCTATATCTTACAGTTAAACCTAAAGAAACAAAAAAAATCATATAAATAAACATATTTAAATACTCCATAGATAAAACCTCAGCCACTAAATCCTTAGAATAAAACCCTGACAAAAACGGAATTCCACATAAAGACAAATTACAAATGTTTATAAAAACACAAGTTAAAGGTAATGATTGTACTAAACCACCCATAAACCGAATATCCTGGCAAGAAGACATTCTATGAATAATATTACCTGCACATATAAATAATAAAGCCTTAAATAAAGCATGAGTTAATAAATGAAAAAAAGCAAGCTTATACCTCCCTAAGGCCAAAATCATCATTATTAATCCTAACTGACTAAGAGTTGATAAAGCAATAATTTTCTTCAAATCAAATTCAAAATTAGCTCCAAGTCCTGATATAAACATTGTCATTGAAGAAACAAATAATAAAAAACATAGTATTCCCTCTCTTATAGAATAATTGAAACGAATAAGTAAATAAACCCCTGCAGTAACTAAAGTCGAAGAATGCACTAAAGACGAAACAGGTGTAGGTGCAGCTATGGCAGCAGGAAGCCATGAAGAAAAAGGAATTTGGGCTCTTTTAGTTAAAGCTGCTAAAATTACTAAAACAGTAATTACAACTATGTATACTCTATGTTTTATCTCCTCAAGATAAAAGACATAATTTCAACTACCAAAATTTAATATCCAAGCAATAGACATCAATAAAGCCACATCTCCAATTCGATTAGTTAATGCAGTAATTATTCCCGCATTAAAAGACTTCACATTCTGATAATAAATTACTAAACAATAAGAAACTAAGCCTAATCCATCCCAACCTAAAAGAATTGAAATTAAATTTGGACTAATAATAAGTAATATTATTGAAAGTACAAACATCACTACTAATAAAATAAATCGATTCAAATGTAAATCCCCATGTATATATCTTTTTCTATAAAAAATTACTATAGAAGAAATAAATAAAACAAATCTTATAAATAACGTAGCCATTCAATCAACTAAAATAGTCATTAAAATGGGCCTAGAATTTAATAACAACACCTCATATTCAAAAAAAAACACTAAGTCCTGAATCATTAAAAAAGTTCTGAGGAAAAACAAAGCAATTCTAACTACTAAAAAAAATACAAAATAACGAATACAAATATTTACAATTACTTAAAATACTACCTGTATATTTTTGACACCACAAGTCAATGTTTTAATTAAACTACTTAAATATAAACAAATACATATAAGTTCTCCCTTTAAAATCAAAACATTTAAAGGTAGTCAATGTAAAATTATAAGTAAATATTCACGATAATAACCACTAGAAAAGGCATATAATCCAGTATAAACCTTCCCATGTTGACTAAAAGAATATAAATATAAAGAATAAACTGCACCAAAAAATGATAATAATATTAAAGTTACCATATTTAAAATATCATAAGATAATAATCTATTAATTAACATAATTTCACCCATTAAATTTAAAGAAGGAGGGGCTGCTATATTTGATGAACTAAGCAGAAATCACCATAAAGAAAGTCTAGGAATAATATTAATTATACCCTTGTTTAAATATAGACTTCGGCTCCCAACCCGTTCATACCTTAAATTTGCTAGACAAAATAATCCGGAAGAACAAAGACCATGGGCGATTATTATTATTAAAGCCCCCCTTATTCCCCAATAATTTAATGTTAAAATTCCTCTTACAGCTAACCCTATATGAGCCACTGAAGAATAAGCAATTAAAGACTTAATATCTCTTTGACGTAAACAGATTAATGATACAATAACTCCTCCCACTATTCTTAAACCAATAAAAAAATAATTTATAGACACTCCTAAAGTTAAAAAAATCACTATAATTCGCATTAATCCGTAACCCCCTAACTTTAAAAGAACACCAGCTAAAATCATTGAACCTGAAACAGGAGCTTCAACATGAGCTTTAGGAAGTCATAAATGAACAAAAAATAAAGGAATTTTAATAAAAAAAACTATGTTTATACATAAATAAAAAACCCCCTCATATAATTCTATAGAAAGAAAATTAAAATCTAATGATTTATTAATTATATAATAATAAAAAATTACAATCATTATAGGTAAAGACCCTAAAACAGTATAAAAAAGTATATAAATTCCCGCCTGTAAACGCTCAGGCTGATATCCCCAACCTACAATAAGTATAAGTGTGGGAAGTAACCTAACTTCAAAGAAAATATAAAACATAAACAAATTCAGAGAAGAAAAAGCTAAGAATAATGATAACATTAAACATACAACCATAAACATAAAAAAACGCCTTCAAAAATCAGTATATAAAACCTTCTGACTCGCAAGAATTATTAATGAACAAATTCAGAATCTAAGTAGAATCATTAAATAGGAAATCAAATCCAATCCTATGAAATAAGAAATATATATATATATATAATTAAATCTAAATCTTAATATAAAAAAGAAAGTAATTAATATTCATGTAAATTGCACTAATCAAAATTTATTGAAAAAAACTAAAGGTATCACTATAAATAATATCAAAATAAATTTTATCATAATAAATTAAACCTTTGAAAATAGTCATTTCCGTGAGTTCGAATTATAGTTACAAGTACAGAAAGACCTAGAGCCCCCTCACAAACACTAAAAGTTAAAAAAATCATTGAAAAAAAATAATCATTGTCTAAAAAACTTAAATAAATAAATATTATTATATATAAAGCCACTACTATCAATTCAATACTCAATAATATTAACAAAAGATGCTTACGCTTAAGACTAAATATAATTAAACCTGAAAAAAATATAGATAATCTCATATAAACATATACTATCATTAGTTTTTATAATTTAATAAAAAATACCGGTCTTGTAAACCGGAAATAAGAATAACTTTAAAAACATCAGGAAAGAGAAATTTCCCATCTTTAATCTCCAAAATTAATATTTTTATAAACTATTTCCTGTTATAACACTTATTATTCTAAGTATAGCATTTTCCCTCCTTTTTATATTTATAAATCACCCCCTGTCATTAGGCCTAATTCTTCTAGTACAAACAACTCTAATTAGAATAATATCAGGAAAATTCTGTTTAAACTTCTGATTTTCTTATATTTTATTCCTTATTATAATTGGGGGAATATTAATTTTATTTATTTACATAACAAGAGTAGCCTCTAATGAAAAATTTACAGTTAATTTTTATTCAACTATGTTTATTAGAATTATAACATTTTTAAGTGTATCAGCCTTACTTATAGAAAATTCTATCATTGAAATAACATATAAAAACGACTTAATCTCACTTAAAATTAATTCTTTATCTTTCTCTATAATTAAATTCACTTCTTTTCCCATAAGAAGAATTCTAGTCTTTATAATCATTTATCTTTTCATTGTTCTAGTTGCAGTAGTAAAAATCATTGATAATAAACAAGGACCCCTGCGGTCAAAAAACTAATGAAAACACCATTACGTAAAATATCCCCTGTTCTTAAAATCGTTAATAATGCAGTAATTGATCTCCCATCACCATCAAACATTTCATTATTGTGAAATTTTGGATCATTATTAGGGTTATGTTTAGTAATCCAAATTGTTACAGGAATTTTCCTAGCCATACACTATTGTCCTAATGTAGACTTAGCATTTAATAGAGTAATTCATATTTGCCGAGACGTAAACTACGGCTGACTAATCCGAACTCTTCATGCTAATGGTGCATCATTCTTCTTTATTAACATTTATATTCATGTAGGACGAGGAATTTATTATGGTTCATACACTTTAATTCACACTTGAACAGTAGGAGTAATTATCCTATTCATAGTTATAGCAACAGCCTTCTTAGGGTATGTTTTACCATGAGGCCAAATATCATTTTGAGGGGCAACAGTAATTACTAACCTTTTATCTGCCATCCCATACTTAGGGGTTTCCATTGTTCAATGGCTATGAGGAGGATTTGCAGTAGACAACGCCACCTTAACTCGATTTTTTGCTTTCCATTTCCTCTTACCTTTTATTGTATCTGCTCTAGTAATAATTCATTTACTTTTTCTTCATCAAACTGGTTCTAATAACCCCCTAGGGACAAATAGAAATATTGATAAAATTTCATTCCACCCTTTCTTCACCCTAAAGGATTTAATAGGATTTATTATTATAACAGCAGCTCTTATCATTTTATCCCTCTCTAATCCCTACCTTCTGGGAGATCCTGACAATTTCACCCCTGCAAATCCTTTAGTTACCCCTGTACATATTCAACCTGAATGATATTTCCTATTTGCATATGCTATTTTACGGTCTATTCCTAACAAGTTGGGGGGAGTAATTGCACTAGTTATAAGAATCGCTATCTTAATAATTATGCCTTTTACTAATAAAAAAAACTTCTTAAGTAACCAATTCTATCCAATTAACAAAACAATATTTTGAATAATAGTTTCAGCCATCATTTTACTTACATGAATTGGTGCACGTCCAGTTGAAGATCCTTATATTTTAGTAGGTCAAATTTTAACTGTAGTATACTTTTCATTTTATCTTTTAAACCCCCTAACTTACTTAATATGAGATAAAACCCTATATTCATAACTAATGAACTTGTTAAAGTATATACTTTGAAAGTATAAAAAAGAGATACCAATTCTCTATTAGTTTATACTAAATTTTATTAACTATACTAACAAGATGAAAATCATCATCTTTAACCTAAAAAAAAAAATTAAATAACTTAATGAACTAGGCAGAAATCTCTTCCAAGCTAAATATATTAACTTATCATAACGAAATCGAGGTAGAGTCCCACGTACTCAAATTCATAAAAAAGCCACAAAAGAAAGCTTTAAAAAAAATATAAAAGAATACAAATTTCCCCCTAAAAATAATAAAATACAAATTATTCTTATGAATAAAATACTTGAATACTCTGCTAAAAAAATTAAAGCAAATCCCCCTCTTCTATATTCAATATTAAACCCTGAAACTAATTCTGATTCACCCTCTGCAAAATCAAAGGGAGTACGATTAGTTTCTGCAAGTCCAGAAATAATTCATATTAAACATAAAGGAAACATCAAAAAAACTAATCACGTTAATTTTTGTACCTTTATAAAATCTAATAAACTCATTCTTAAAACTAAATATAAAAATGATATAAGAATTAATGCTAATCTAACTTCATATGAAATAGTCTGAGCTACCGAACGTAAACTACCTAGTAAAGAATATCTAGAATTAGATGATCAACCAGCTAGTATTAAAGTATAAACAGACACTCTAGAAACTCTTAAAAAGAAAAGAACAGATAAATTAAAATTTAAATAAACACTTAAAAAAGGTATACATATTCATAATAATAGACTAATAAGTAAATTTACTGCTGGAGAAAGATAGTAAATATTAAAATTTGCTATATAAGGAAACGTCTGCTCCTTAGTAAAAAGCTTAATAGCATCTCTAAAAGGTTGTAAAAGACCAGTAAATCCTACCTTATTGGGCCCCTTTCGGATCTGAATATAACCTAGTACCTTTCGTTCAAGTAAAGTTAAAAAAGCAACCCCAATTAATACACAAACTACTAAAAATAGTATAGAAATGAAAATCAACATTAAATCAAAAAAATAAATTGTTACCTGTAAAATCATTTACATATAAAGATTCTAAATCTATTGCACTAATCTGCCAAAATAACAATCTTATTCAATATAAAAATATTATCTAAATACTCGGTCCTTTCGTACTAAAATATTTTAACTATAAAAGATAGAAACCAACCTGGCTCACGCCGGTTTAAACTCAGATCATGTAAAGTTTTAAAAGTCGAACAGACTTAATATTCTAGCTTCTGCACCAGAAATTTACTTTAATCCAACATCGAGGTCGCAACCTTTTTCATCGATAAGAACTCTATGAAAAAATTACGCTGTTATCCCTAAGGTAATTTAATCTTTTAATCTCTCTAAAAGGATCATTTATTCACTAATCAGTGGTTTTATATATAGAAGTTCATTCAATTCTAATGTCACCCCAACAAAATAAACTTAAATGTAAAAATAATTAAAACCTTAAATTCACTACCATTTTAATTTATTAAACTCTATAGGGTCTTCTCGTCTTTTTATTATATTTAAGCTTTTTTACTTAAAAATAAAATTCAATCAAAATTTAAATGAGACAGTCAATTCCTCATCCGACCATTCATTCCAGCTTTCAATTAAAAAACTAATGATTATGCTACCTTTGCACAGTCAGAATACTGCGGCTATTTAACATTCATGGAGCAGGCCAAACCTTAAACAATTCACAAAAGGACATGTTTTTAATAAACAGGTGAGAACTCATTTGCCGAGTTCCTTATTTAAACCTTAATAATTTCTAATTTCAACAATTTACCTTTACTAATCCTACCATTATTTCTAATTATTTAAAATTAAAAAATATACCTTAATATACAACTTAAATTATCAATAAATAAATAATATTAAATAATAAACTATAACATCCTCTTAAAAATGGAAAATTCTAATCCTACTTATTATTATTAACAAATAAATTTTAAGCCTTTAGTCTAAAGCTCATCCCTTAGACCATTTTAATCTATCAAAATTTTAATGAAAAATCATACTAATTCTTAATAGACACTTAATTAAATTAATTTCTTAAGAAACTAGATATATTATGAAACGAATAACGTTTCATTTCTATAGATTTATTAATAATAATTATGCTACATTAATAAGTATAAACCCATAACTCTTCATAATTCGAGAAAACTAAATAGTTAACTTTTTTTAGTAAGCCCTGATACACAAGGTACGGAAAATTAAACCTTCTTTTTTTTACTCTTTAATATTCTATCACTATACTATTCTCTATAAATAAATACATCTTTTCTCTCACGATAATAAGCATTCAATTCTTTGAATAAAATTAAACTACTAAAAAATTAATTAAATAAAAAAGTTCAAATTAAATTGATCTTAACAATTTCCATTTTAATGTAACTAAAATACTCATAACAAGCTCTAATTTGAATTCTAGGCCCATTTTCCAATAGGCCTACTTTGTTACGACTTATTCCACCTTAAGCGAAAGCGACGGGCGATATGTGCATATTTTAGAGCATAATCATTCTGTATAAAGATACAAAATTACTTTCAAATCCAATTTACCTAGGCTTTTCAAACTCATGGACCAAATATTACTACAATGTAACCCATTTTAACTTTAAAATAAACTGCACCTTGACCTGAATTCTGACTTAATTAAGTTTAATGAACATTCTAGCCCTCCTAGGATATTCAAGCTACGGCGATATACAAGCTGAAATTTAAAGTAAAAGTAATCGTGGATTATCAATTAAAAAACAGGTTCCTCTGAATAGACTAAAATACCGCCAAATTTTTTAATTTTAAAGACCATAGCTGTTAGTAATTTCAACTAAACAATTTACATTCCTAATAATAGGGTATCTAATCCTAGTCTATCATAGAATTTCTTAACTTCAACAAAACTTGATTAAATAAAATTAAACTTAAAATTTCACCTAAAAAATTTAAAATTAATTTATAATATTATACATTTAATTACATTAAATAAAATTGGCCTGCACAATTTGTGTAACCGCAACTGCTGGCACAAATTATGTTTGTACTTAACGTAAATCTCTAAGTCTTAATTTCTTAAATACTTAATTTTATACACTGCAAGAATTTCCTAGTCTTTCAAAAACTAAAATTCTCAATGAATCACATATACATAAATTACATAGCCAAACCTCAAGTTAAAATAAAACTTTTGCCACAAAATAAAAGTAAAATCCACATATAAAGTGAAAACTCCCCCTTCACTAAAAAATCATTAAAAACCCAGAACTCCTGCCTCCCTACCCCCATAGTCGGGTCAGTCGTCATAATTAGAAAATTTCGCAATCATTGGAAATATTACTCTAACTATTTAAATAGATTTTTTTATGATAAAAGTTTGAAATTATGTACCAATATCTTGTTTTAGTTAAAACTTTCTTAACAAAAAATTTTTGAAATCATCCTTATATAAACATTAAAAAAAATAGAATATTAATTCCAATCAAATTTTAGATTTTTATTATTTTTAATCCAAATTAATAAAATGATAGAAGAATCGTATGTAAGTAGGGTTTTTTTTTTTTTATAAATAATATATTTATTATATATTAATTAAATCATTAGATTAATTATACCTAATTATTTATTTATTATAATAGTAATTTATATAAAATAAATTAATAATGATTATATATATATAAATATTTAATATATATATATACATATATAAATATATAATAGAAAATTATTGTATATTAAATTATAATTATTTAAAAGATAAATAAATGAAATAACCATCAGATACAGCATTTGTTATTCATTATATTTTTCCTAATAGGTTCTTAATCATTCCTGACGACAAGCATAGATTTAGAGATTCTTAATAATAAATAGACTTCCCTCTTTAATAGTCTATATATAATTATAGATATATATCACATTTATATATATATAAATAATATATGATTAATGCTATATTAATATTATCTTTATTATTATATATATTGATATATAATTCATTAAACTTTAATTGAGTAAAAAAAATACGCCAAAACGCGTTTTTTGACGCAAGTTTAAAACTTTTTTTTTACCCCCTTACAATGGGAACCCCAAGGAGAGCCAATTAACCGTCAAAAAAAAAATTTTTTAAAATCAAATTTCTAATGACTAGAAATTTCCCGTTAAACCCGGGGGTGAAATTTACCATGATTATTCAATGTGTAGATTTCAAAAAGTACTTTTTAAAAAAAGTTTT